TTTGAATGAATTAGGGATTCCGTATACAATTCTAAGTAGACCTTAACTACACATGCATCTGAACATATATGCATTATCTTTATGTATTTCAATAAAAAGGAGGTTTTTCAATGCGAGATCTAAAAACATATCTCTCCGTGGCTCCAGTCCTAAGTACGCTATGGTTTGGGGCTTTAGCAGGTCTATTGATAGAGATTAATCGTTTTTTCCCGGATGCGTTGACATTTCCCTTTTTTTCATTCTAGTTATTTACATTATTTACAGCGGAAGGAATGACGAAGATTTTATATAGAATCCAATATCGTTAACTAATCCCTACCCCCTTTTTTCTCTTTTTTCCTTTTATTCTTATTTTATTTTTTAATAAAAAAAAAATAAGGGACGAAAGAGAAAGAATAAAAGTGGATTCAACGTCGTCGAGACTCAGAGGCATTTCAAATGAAATGAATAAATGGAGGCATGGGAGTAGAGTATAGTATAAAGGGTCAAGTGCAAGGATACAAGATCTTTAACTGAAATAGCTTACTTCAGGGTGAAATAGAATTTCGAAATCATTGTCTTACTTATCCTTTACTTATCCTATGGCTTTGCTTTGATTTATTATTCCTTTTTAGGATTGGATTTCAAGTTAGTAACTTCGATTTGTTATTTTTTCCTTTTTATTCCTTTCGAATCAAAATCAAATAGAAATAGAAGAGTTGAGTAAATCAAAAATTAAAATGCAAAGGAGGTTAATGGCCAAGAGAAAAGACGCGCGAGTCACAGTGATTTTGGAATGTAACGGTTGTATCCGAAACGGTGTTAAGAAGGTATCAACGGGCATTTCCAGATATATTACTCAAAAGAACCGGCACAATACGCCAAATCAATTAGAATTAAGAAAATTCTGTCCCTATTGTTACAAACATATGATTCATGGGGAAATAAAGAAATAGATCAACCCAATATGTCTTATCCTTTCCTTTCAAGCGGAAAAATGACATTATATAGAACATATTTGAATCAAAAAGAATCCTACTTTGGGGGGTTAAAATGACAATTAAGAAATAGGATTTTCGGGATAATCAATCAATAAACTAAAAAAATCATGGATAAATTCAAGCGACCTTTTCTGAAACCCAAGCGATCTTTTCGTAAGCGTTTGCCCCCGATTCAGCCGGGGGATCGAATTGATTATAGAAACACGAGTTTACTTACTCGATTTGTTAGCGAACAGGGAAAAATATTATCTAGACGGGTGAATAGATTGACCTTGAAACAACAACGATTAATTACCACTGCTATAAAACAAGCTCGTATTTTATCTTTGTTACCTTTTCTCAATAATGAGAAAAATAATCAGAAAAAATTTAAAAGAACCGAGTCGACCTCTAGAATTCTCAATAATAAAAAAAATAATGAGAAAAACTTTAAAAGAACCGAATCGACCTCTATAACTAGAGGTGGTCTTAGAACCCGAAAGCAATAGGTTTATTCTTTGTTCATTTGAATCAGAATTCAAATACGAACTTAAACGAGAGTTGGTGTTTTGTTCGACAAATCCGACAATCCAGATTTTAGTATCGTGTCGTAAGAAAAAAACGAATCGAACAAAAAAAATATTTTTTTAATGTGTTCATTCATTTTGACTACTTTAGTATCTTTTCTCTGAGTCATTTCGATTCCACCTTCCCGGAGTTCATTCTCCGGGGAACTCCCTTTAGATTATAATCTCGTATTCTTTACGATCTACTTCTTTTATGATTTCGTTCGGAAGCATATAAACACAATTCCTATTTGATACAGCTATTTGGGCCAGTATTTTACGATTAAGAAGCAACTGTCGTTTGTATAAATCATGTATAAATTGACTATAGCATGCTCCCTTTTCTCGAATTTTTGCGTTTATTCGAGTGATCCACAAACAGCGAAAATTTCTCTTTTGGTTATCCCTATCTCGATGAGCCGAAACCAAAGCTCTTATTTGCTGTTGAGAAATAGTTCGAGTAAGTTTTGAATGAGCCCCTCGAAAGCTTGAGGCAGATGAACGAGTTTTTTTTCTACGTCTTTGAGCTATATATCCGCGTTTCAGTCTGATCATTGAATAAAAAAACTTTGACAAATAACTAATGGATTTCTTTTTTTTTCAGTTATTCTTTTGGTCTATTAATAAGTAAAGGGATTTTTCCAATGTATAAAATAGAAATTCCAATGGCTTTAGCTACTCTAACCTTCCCGACCACCTTTTTTCTTTATTAGTTATTTTACTGCGAAATAAGAAAGAAGTAAGAAATGATCTTTTGCTAGGTGTAAAAAAAAAAAAAAAGAAATATAAATTCGAAATGGAAAAAGGTGGGTTCCGTCGTTTCTATGGTTATTTCTTAAACGGTGAGGTCTTCTCTATACACCGGAGCCTTTACTTAATGGAATCTATAGGTAACTTGTAACTTGTATAGTTCACACCACACTCTTTGGCTCTACCCACGAATTATCCAGTAATAGGTCTTTCACAATCAGACCCACCTATACAGTAACGGTATTTCATTAGGAAAGTTAGCTTGGTAGCTGACCCTCGTAGTCCGTTCTTGACCGAGTGGGAACTTTATTTTTATGCTTTTATTATATTATTTTCATAAGATTTTCTCCGCTTAATGGATAAGCATTTGCTACCAATGGAGAATTTCCTCTCATCTTTAATTCATTGGATTTTCACCAAAGAAAACCATAAACTTCATACACAATAAAGGGATCCATTGGCTTATTTTGCATTTTAATAGTGAATGGAGTTCTATCTTCCATTCGATCCTATTTACGGTACCGATCATTTATACTGAAAAGCGATTTTCTTGCTTTAGCTCATGATCTAAACGAGTCGCACATACACCCTAGTACATGTTCCTCGGCGCTGAGGACATCCCCGAAGAGCGGGGGATTTCGTGACATTTCGAATTGGCTGTCTTGTATTTCTAATAAGTTGTTTAATAGTTGGCATGTTGAATCATATAATATATCTCATGGGCTGGTTTAGATTGATCCTAACCGGATTATTCTGAATTTTTCTAATTTTTTCTAATTTTTTCTATCTATTATATAGAGAGAGTTTGAATAAAATTCGGAAGTAGAATGCCCATCCATTTTCCGCAAAATCCATTTTTGCATTCAAATCGTACTATATGAATCATTATGTTCTATAATCTTCACTAGTTTTTTATTTTATAAAAAAAAAAATACATAAAAAAAAAAGGCTAGATTTCAATTTTGAATCCTACAACATCGACAATTCCGTAAGCTACGGCTTCTTCTGGTGTCATAAAGACGTCTCTCTCCAGGTCGATAGCTATAATCCAAGGAGGTTGCTTCGTCGTTGCGTGATACCCATATATTACTGAGGCGCGGATCGACAATATCTGTTTTAGGTCCAGGGCACTTATTCCCAGGTCGCCGTCCAAATAAGAACTAACAGGCTGATGGATCATTACCCTGATGATAGAAGGTTTCTCTATCTCTCTATCTGGTGTGATGAAACGAACAGAAAAGTAAAGATAAAGACTAAATAGGAAAAAAGATAGAATTCCATAACCGTACGGGCATCATTTTTTGTACATTGCATACGGCTCTACAGCTAAATTGGTTCTGACTTTCGATTCCAGAAAGATAAAACTAGAATCTATCAGCCCCAGGCGGTTAAATAAAAGATCAAATTGCCACCCTTCTTTTTGCGGTTGTTAAAAAATACTATGATGGCTCCGTTGCTTTCTATTTTCAAATGGATTCTTTTTTTTTGATTGAGCAATCCCAAAGTTTCTTTTTGATCCAACTAAAAAAGGAAAAATCTTGTTTTTTCGCACTCTTTTTTTAGAACTTAATTTAAGAGCCCTTCGGTGTGAAAACAAAAAAGTTTGTGACGCTAAACTGGACTTCCGGTAGATAAAACAAAATCGGAAATACCTTTTATCTCATACTACTCTCTCGATACCTAATCAAATTTTTTTGAAAAAAAAACCAATACAAAAAATTTTCATATCGAATTCGAAGTGCCATGCTATTATTACTTAATGTTCATATGGCGAAGGCATAGTTTTCTTTTTTCTCTCAAATAAAAAACCTCATTGGCGCCGAGCGTGAGGGAATGCTAGACGTTTGGTACTTACTCCTCCAGACAATATAAAAGATGCCATGGATATGGCAGTTCCTACGCATATTGTATGGACCGGGGCGATCCCTGTTGTTACAGAAGCAAAAATAGCCAGCCCACCTATTGCCGATCCGCCATTGGAGTTTATATAACAATGAATAATTTCTTCCTTATTCTCGATGCCGTAAATTGTTATAAGCCCTACAGCATGATTCGCGGACTCGGGATCAATATCATCGCCCACAAAAAGGAATCGTTGGTGAGAAAGTCGGTTGATTAGGGTCAAATTGGTTCCCTTACGAACCGTACATGCACCTTTTGATGCATACGGTTCAAGAAAAGAATCAATGTATAGATTCCAGTGCTCTTTCTTTTTTTTTCTAGGCTTTTTTCTAGCAAAAGCAGGTTTTTCCAACTTGGAACGAAAGGGCTTTTTTTAGATTTTTCAATAAAAAAATTGACTTATTTCTTCCTTCTAAACTAAAAATAAAAAAAAGTCAAAAAACTTATTGAATTAACTTCTCATTGATATATTGTTTCATCGAGATTCAATTCAAATCACGATGGGATTTTCTTGTTCCTGAATGGGTCTCTTTTATGTTTTTAGGTTTATGCTCTACTCCGGGTAAAGATACGCCCCCCTTTTTGTGCATATAGGACAAATCTTGTCGTCACCATTTCTTTTTGTTATGACTTTCCAAATAAGAACCGAGAATCGTTTATGATACATGTCGTAATCATAGATCTATTTCAAATTGGGTTTTTTCTAAGCGGAGTCTGGATACTTCATTTTTTGAGTCCAACCAAAGTCAACCATAAATTTTTCTAATTGAAAATAGTACTTTGAATCCCCCAATAATGGATTTCACGCTCCACTTTTTGGATGATTCCATTTATTTTGCTTGGGCGAAAGAAAGGATATCTCGATTAGGAGAGAGAATGGGGAAATCCCATAGGACCCAATATATCTGACAAGTCGCACTATAGGTCAACCCAAGAGTCATCTTTCTTGTCGTCTTCGTCTTCTGTTGTTCCAGGAATTAGGAAAGATAGTTGTGGAACACCAACAGGCATAATGGAAAGGAAAACGCGGAATATTATCTTTCACTTTGATGTGGAAACGTAAGAATTGTTGTCGTTATAATATTGTCTTTATCGTATTTATTTTTCCAATCGATACTGTCTATACAGTAGGAAAGATAGACAAATAGTCCCTTCTAATGATAAATACAGATAGACGCATTTACTCATAGAAAAAGGTATCAACCCCCATTGCATATTGGTGCTTATCGAGTATAGAATAAATCTGCTTCTCTTTTTTCCTACGAACAGAATAGAATATAACCTAACTCTTGTTAGGAAATAATCCACTTATTAAGAAGGAGGTCTATAGGATAGTCAGAATATAGTCTTTTCCAATGCAATAAAGTTAGTTAGTGTCTATTTTTCTTTGAGAAAGGGGTATTTTCCATGGGTTTGCCTTGGTATCGTGTTCATACTGTTGTATTGAATGATCCCGGCCGGTTGCTTGCCGTTCATATAATGCATACAGCTCTGGTTGCTGGTTGGGCGGGCTCAATGGCTTTGTATGAATTAGCCGTTTTTGACCCTTCTGACCCTGTTCTTGATCCAATGTGGAGACAGGGAATGTTCGTTATACCCTTCATGACTCGTTTAGGAATAACCAATTCCTGGGGAGGTTGGAGTATTACAGGGGGGACTGCAACGAATCCGGGTATTTGGAGTTACGAGGGTGTAGCTGGGGCACATATTATGTTTTCTGGCTTATGCTTTTTGGCAGCTATCTGGCATTGGGTCTATTGGGATCTAGAAATATTTTCTGATGAACGTACAGGAAAACCCTCTTTGGATTTGCCTAAGATCTTTGGAATTCATTTATTTCTCTCCGGGGTGGCTTGCTTTGGTTTTGGTGCATTTCATGTCACGGGCTTATACGGTCCTGGAATATGGGTGTCCGATCCTTATGGACTAACCGGAACAGTACAACCTGTAAATCCGGCGTGGGGCGTGGAAGGTTTTGACCCTTTTGTTGCGGGAGGAATAGCTTCTCATCATATTGCAGCTGGTACGTTGGGCATATTAGCGGGCCTATTCCATCTTAGCGTACGACCGCCACAACGTATATATAAAGGATTGCGTATGGGGAATATTGAAACCGTACTCTCTAGCAGTATCGCGGCTGTATTTTTTGCAGCTTTTGTTGTTGCTGGAACTATGTGGTATGGGTCGGCAACTACTCCCATCGAATTGTTTGGGCCCACTCGTTATCAATGGGACCAGGGTTACTTTCAGCAAGAGATATATCGACGAGTTAGTACCGGTCTATCAGAAAATCTAAGTTTCTCAGAAGCCTGGTCTAAAATTCCCGAAAAATTAGCTTTTTATGATTATATTGGCAATAATCCGGCAAAGGGGGGATTATTCAGGGCAGGATCCATGGATAATGGAGATGGGATAGCGGTTGGTTGGTTAGGACACCCTATCTTTAGAGATAAAGAAGGGCGTGAGCTTTTTGTACGTCGTATGCCTACTTTTTTTGAAACCTTTCCGGTCGTTTTGGTAGATGGTGACGGAATTGTCAGAGCCGATGTTCCTTTTAGAAGAGCAGAATCGAAGTATAGTGTTGAACAAGTAGGTGTAACCGTTGAGTTCTACGGTGGCGAACTAAATGGAGTCAATTATAGTGATCCTGCTACTGTTAAAAAATATGCTAGACGCGCTCAGTTGGGTGAAATTTTTGAATTAGACCGTGCGACTTTGAAATCCGATGGTGTTTTTCGTAGCAGTCCAAGGGGTTGGTTTACTTTTGGACATGCTTCATTTGCTTTGCTCTTCTTCTTCGGACACATTTGGCATGGTGCTAGAACCTTGTTCAGAGATGTTTTTGCTGGTATTGATCCAGATTTGGATACTCAAGTAGAGTTTGGCGCATTCCAAAAGCTTGGAGATCCAACTACAAAACGACAGGTGGTCTGATACAAGACTACTTTGGGATTTTTCCTCTATTTTCTTTTTTGCGGGGGTTTACATACAGAGTAAGTTTGAATTACCGCTTCTTTTATTCTCACTCTTTAATTTCAAGATGATGTGTTCTAAAAAGAAAATAGAATAATAAAAAATAAAAAACAAATAGGTAGGGAAGTTATAATTGTAAACCACGATCGAATTTATGGAAGCATTGGTTTATACATTCCTTTTAGTATCGACTCTAGGGATAATTTTTTTCGCTATCTTTTTTCGAGAACCACCTAAAATTTCAACTAAAAAATAAAATATAAAATGATTTTCATTATCTCAATTCCCTAATTGACCCGACAGTACCCGTTTTGGGAATGTCCAGTGCCAAAGTCACTGAATGGATAAGTCGCCAATCCCTGGACTATGGAATGTACTTTATCCGCTGGGTGACGGGGGGGCATTTTTTCAGAGGTTTTGAATCTACCCTTGTGTGATTCCTGTTGAAGCATATACTCGGGGGTGGGTGCAGCGCGGACGATTTTAAAGCAGACTCCCCCTTCATTAGATAGAGAAGATCACCAAGGTTTTGTGATCCGCTGTCAAACTTATTCCAATTCCAAGAGCTCGGATCAAATCGGTATATCAATACTGACTCGACCCGAGCTCTCTTATTGAATTGTTCATTCAATGAGCATTCTCAATATTCTATTATGCCTTGAAGAGGACTCGAACCTCCACGCTTTTTAGCACGAGATTTTGAGTCTCGCGTGTCTACCATTTCACCACCAAGGCATCTTGAAAGTGCATCCTATTTCATGAATAGGATATCTATCTAGTGTCATCTATTCCATAGATGACAAAGGTGGAATATTTCGATGGATCGGTCATATAAGCTCGAGTTGGACATCCAATTGCTTCGATTTGCATTATCCGGAGAATGCCTTATGTATATATATATAAAAGATGGCCAATCAAACTCATTTTCTTTCTCGATTCAGTAGATTGAATATACTGAGTTATCTCAATTGAAGTAATGAGCCTCCCAATGTTGGGAGGCTCATTACTTCAATTAGTCCCCGTGTTCCTCGAATGGATCTCTTAGTTGTTGAGAAGGTTGCCCGAAAGCGGTATATAAGGCGTACCCGGTAAAAGTTACAAGTAAACCAGATAGAAAGATGGCGACTAGGGTTGCTGTTTCCATATGATATAATATATAATTGCAAGACCTCAACAGATCTATCATAAGATTTTATTTACAACAGAATGGTATACAAAGTCAACAGATCTCAATGAATACAATAGGATTTATGGCTACACAAACTGTTGAGAACAGTTCTAGATCGGCCCGCCCAAAACGAACTGGTATAGGGAGTTTATTAAAACCCTTGAATTCAGAATATGGTAAAGTAGCTCCAGGGTGGGGAACAACTCCTTTAATGGGTATCGCAATGGCTCTATTTGCGGTATTTCTATCAATTATTTTGGAGATTTATAATTCGTCCGTTTTATTAGATGAAATTTCAATGAATTAAATTTAGAATAAAAGTATTAGTTTTTGAATCAAAAATCAACCAGTTAGAACTTGGATTTCTAGCCTATTCTATTTTGGTAGTTCGATCGTGGAATTTTTTTCTTTCTGTATTTCCGGAATATGAGTGTGTGACTTGTTATAATTGATTTTATGGATAGTACAGAAAATAGACCTGTCACCTTGATAGAGATGGTTCTATGCCGTCAGATATTTATTCAAGTATCTGGAACACGAAATATATGAACTAGATTAAGAAATATTTAAACTATGATTCATACTTACTATATTAACCCCGTACCCGGAAGTCCAAAAAAACGTTAAATTCTTTATAAAAAAAAGAAAAATATTTCTTTCTTTTTTTTTTTTAGTCATTTTTCGAATCTAATTCATGGAATACGTGATGATCCAACGGTTCTTACTCAGGGAATCCTTGGCTTAACTTATGATTTTTATTGAATCATCGTGGTTCTAGTATGAATCTGAGGTTTTAACCGATTCATAGGGTTTTAACAAGAAAATTCTTATATCAATTCAATACTAAAGAAAAAAAAAAAGCCACATTAGATATAAAAACAAATTCAAAGAAATAGGTAATGAGAGGATTCAAGAGGCCTGTAAGGATCAACATAAAGATGATTGAGCCAACTTGATATTTTGGTATTATCACCACAAAGAAAAGAAGAAGAGCTTTCCCATTTGTTTTTATTATTTCGTACATTTAGAGACGATTTAATTGAAAATTAAGAAATGTCAAACTTTCTATTCCATATCCGACTGGGGGCGTGTTTTTGCTTGAGCTGTACGAGATGAAAGTCTCATATACAGTTCTGAGAGGGGGATTTTCACCTATCTCAATAAAGTCTATGATTGGTTCGAAGAACGTCTCGAAATTCAGGCGATTGCGGATGATATAACTAGTAAATATGTTCCTCCTCATGTCAATATATTTTATTGTTTAGGCGGAATTACGCTTACTTGTTTTTTAGTACAAGTAGCTACGGGGTTTGCTATGACTTTTTACTATCGTCCGACTGTTACGGAAGCTTTTGCCTCTGTTCAATACATAATGACGGAAGTTAACTTTGGTTGGTTAATCCGCTCAGTTCATCGATGGTCGGCAAGTATGATGGTCCTAATGATGATTCTGCATGTTTTTCGTGTGTATCTCACCGGTGGATTTAAAAAACCTCGCGAATTAACTTGGGTTACAGGGGTGGTTTTGGGAGTATTGACGGCATCTTTTGGTGTAACTGGTTATTCCTTACCTCGGGACCAAATTGGTTATTGGGCGGTTAAAATTGTAACTGGTGTACCTGATGCTATTCCTCTAATAGGGTCGCCTTTGGTAGAATTATTGCGTGGAAGTGCTAGTGTGG